CTCACTAAAGAAGGGGCCATCTTCATTGTTACTGTGCCGGCTGTTAAAATTAAGTCCGCTTGCCTAGGACTCGATCTTGGTACCAATCCATAACGATCAAAGTCGAATCGAGAGCCTATTAATGAAGCAAATTCAATGAAACAACAACTGGTACCGTAGAGAAGTGGCCATAAACTGGAGAGTCTTGACCAATTCGAAAGATCATTCGATGTAGTTGAAATAATTGAATTGGATGTTGTTTGGTCAAGTAATGGAAACTCAATGAAATTCATAACTGTCTCAATGTAATCTTTTCCTTCCTTTTTATTTGTATTGTCTGAATATTCAGTTAAGACCATTCTAATGCTCCTTTTCGCCATGCATAAACTGAACCAACAATTGGGATAAGTACGAAAATTAAAGCTTCTATAAATACAGATATACCCAATACATCGAAACTCATTGCCCATGGATAAAGAAAGACTGTTTCAACATCAAAAACAACAAAAACTAGAGCAAACATGTAATAGCGTATTCGGAATTGTAACCAAGCGTCCCCCATGGGTTCTATACCCGATTCATAACTAGAGAGCTTCTCTGGTCCTTTACTAATAGGCGCTAAAACTCCGGAAATAAAAAATGCTAAGATAGGAATAAGGCTTGATATTATCAGAAATACCCAGAAAATATCATATTCGTGAAGCAGAAACATAAATGAACTCCTATTAATGTGGAATAGGCTGAATTATTCCATTCGAATTGGAATTGGCAATTCATACAGAACTTATTAGGCGAAACAAGAACTTATTTTGATCAAATTGTCTAGTTTAGAGTTTATTTGATGTGGGGCATATCTTGGTTTAAAGATTTATTCAACAGAATCCCACTTACATTTTTTTTTTTCACTTCTATATTAGATATGATTTTGATGTAGACATAAGATGCTCTTACACAAACAAAACTTTCTCGCTCGGTTTCTTTAATTAAATACTAATATTAATTAAATACTAATACTACTTAGACTATATATACCTTAGACTATATATACTATATAGTAATAGTTAAGTAGTATAACTATGTTATAGTTATATAATTATTATAAGTATGTTATATAGTTATATATTAATTTATTAATTATATATTGATATTTATTATATATGAATATGAAATCCATAGTATGAAAGTATAAAATGAAATAATAGTGATATAATGTAATGAAAATGAAAAAATTGCAGTGGTTATAGTGGTTATATAGAGGAAAATGTCTAGGGATTTCTAGTTCTAGTATTATTATATTTTATATTTCATTTCAATTTAAAGTCTTTTTTCTTTTCATCAAAATTCAGGTAGAAAATCATTGCTTCTATTGATTCGATACGAATACGTAAATAGAATATAATGCATCGAACGATCATAATATTTTATCTTCTTTCCTAAGTCCTAGATTGAATTTCTATTTTTCTGAATTGATTCAATTCGCCTTGGGTTGTGAGGAACTTTTACATATAGAAACTAATATCTTTCTATTCTATATTCTATACCAAAAGAATTAGAGTGGAATAATGATTCCATTTCGTACCAATCTCGAGTACGAGTATTAGTATTAAAGAAAGATAGAAAGATCTCGATTTGGAATGAACCAAAAGACTTGTTTTTTTTGTTACGACAATAACACTTAGTAAGACTAAGACTGACCAAAAATAAAAATACAAGACCAAAAAAATAATAGGTTTTAGATCCATGTGACTTAAGATTTTATTTGGTTGGGTTCGGTTGGAGTTTTTAGGCAGCATCGTGCCATGATTTTCCCTTCATAAATATAAATTAACCGATATTGGGGATACCAACAAAAAAGTGTATCACTAACTCTTTGATCATGGACAGGAAAAGAGGAAAAAGTTATATGTAATTCATCCACGAAAATGAATGAAGAAGTCTGTTCATTTTGTCCGAGATTTTACAAATACCGTTTTTTTTTTTATTGAAATGAATTATTGTTGTTTTTATTTTTGTCTTCCTATGTACTTACATCAACATGTGGTAATACTTTTATTTCTATGGACCAAGCAACCGGCCAATCCATAAACAAGTACTAATTAGGAAATAAAACCTCTACTAAATGAAAATAGAATGTCTATACTAAAACTAAAATTTTGTAGGGCTATACGGACTCGAACCGTAGACCTTCTCGGTAAAACAGATCAAACTTATTATTATCGAAATGATTCGAACTGTTTCAAAGACCCAACATGCATTTTGTTGCATTGGGCTCTTTCATTAACTGATGTAAAGATCAGTTAGTCCACCATATTTTGTCTTTCTTTTACAGGAAAATAAGAAGATAATGAGATGGCTCCATGTGCTCTGATTCGTTATTTATATTCTTATCTCGGAGCAATACCAAAGTTTTCAAAGAAGGGGTACCTTGACTTAGGTCTGCCTCCGGCCTGGATCAACTTAAGTTAAATGGAGTCTCTACCGCTCCGCTGCAAGAGTGAAATATGAGACTTCATACACCTTA